GAATGATATAAAGACAGAAAGGAACCCTATAGAGTTTACCTTTTTTTAGCACTTAACTTTTTTAGTGGATTCCTTGTTCAAAAAAAAATTATTCGCAAAAAAAAAAAGAGGCATTTTTACCCATTTGTTGGTTGAATTCGTGGAATACGATTGAAGTGCGCAACGCAAAAGGGTTTGATATTCAATATCTTCAATGAAATATTGAAGCACGCTAATTACTTTAATTAAGTTCCTATGGCATATCATATATAAATAAGATCCCGGATTGGGTATATCTGTGTAACAATTTCTGTTCTGGGGTTTACATATACACAAAATTACACATAAATGTTGTTATAGTTATACTTGAAATTGAAAAGGATTTATTATTGAAAATTATTGATACTGATTAGTTGTGTATCAATTGCATTTTCTTATGCCATTAAGGGAACACAATACGAGATCCAAGAACTTAACAGTCAATAGTTAATGGGTCCAATTTCGTTTGCGCTGAATTTTTGATTGTGTGACTCAAAATCCAAATATTTTCTTTCAAAAAAGGAGGGAAATTTTTCGGCGTTGTGTATTTTGATATTTGAGATACTATACAATTAATAGAAGGGTCCGGCTCCAATCAAAACAAAAAAGGAAGGATTTTTTTAGTTTCAGTTTATTAGGAAAGGAATAAGGAAAATGGTATTCCAGATGCAAATCAATAAATAAAAAAAGGGGGGGATTAAGTATTTATTAAGTAATAACCCACCAGGAATATTTCCATCTATTTTTATCGTTTTGGCGGCATGGCCGAGTGGTAAGGCGGGGGACTGCAAATCCTTTTTCCCCAGTTCAAATCTGGGTGTCGTCTGATCAAGAAAAAACTCGAAATCCCTTTGCTTGCTGATATAATAAAAGTCGCCGAATCCTTGCCTAGCATAAGCAGAGGAAAAGGACTCGAACTTCCGAAACTTGCTTTATTTTGATTTTAAGAAGCTGGAGGCTAAAAGACTTTCAATCCTTGCGCTTGGGATTCCAGGGAGAATTTTAGTATAGGAAGGGCTAGACTATCAAAACTTCCAGTACTAATGTCTAATGACTGATTCTTGAATTAAACGGTTGAGCGGGGAATTGGTAGTTGTGGAAAGGGTGGAAGATGCTTTGTATACAGACTCGCGAGAATTTATGAGTGCTCAGACATACATTCAAGCAATATTGGATGAATAATTGCTTTCTTTTTCTTTTATAGAATATAGAATATAAAAAAAAGACTAAGGGTTGGGGTTGAAAAATAAAACTTCTTTATTTTCGGTAACACCTAAGCAAAATAGATTATTAATATAATAGAGGGTCTCCCAAGTATTTCACAACAACACTCGGGAGGCCGTAAGGATTAGATCAAACGGTAAATAGAGATATGTGATAGATAGTGATTTATCTTGATTGTATATTGTTATGCTGTTTTATTATGAAGGGTAACAAAAGAAACAATAGGTCTTACTATTCCTGCATGTTCCATTAATCGCCCTCCCTTGATAATTACAAGAAAGTAACTGTCTATCTTGCTTGTACTTAATGCTTCCAAATTCTCCCACAAATCATATCCGAACTTGTTATGGGTGGAGTTATTGGGTTGGTTCATCAATAGCCTTCGTTCAAAATCCCTTTTTGACTCTGTGCCATTGATTACATTATTATTAGTGATCAATAATGGAAGAGTTTCTTCATATTCATAGAGATAGGAGACAGAATTCACATGGATATAGTAAGTCTTGCTTGGGCTGCTTTAATGGTAGTCTTTACATTTTCCCTTTCACTCGTAGTATGGGGAAGAAGTGGACTCTAGGATCATTACTAATTTAATTGAGTTGAGTAATCAAACTGTATTAATGGTTTCATAGATCGTTCTGCAAAGCGTTTTTCAAGAAAAATATCTTCATAGAAAAATTCTACTGGAATCCAGTAAAGTAATGTAATAGATGAAGAATAACCTTTCAATCAAACAAATATTTCAATTATTCCGATGTTTGTATTTTGAAAGTAAAAGGAATACACATGATATGAAATCAAAATTTTTTCCAACCGAATTCGTCCTAAAATAAAAATATTCTATTTAGATGAACTTTAACAGAATGATATATGGATATTACAATGAGGAGCAACCAACCCCCCTTTTTATTTGTTTCCCGCTTTACTGTTCGAAGAGGAAGTCTATCTGTTATTATGTAGATACGTACTTTATACCGATATACCGATGGAAACATCGATATAGCGTTTGTCCAACGAAGTACTACGCATAATATTGCGGTGGGCGATTCACATATTGTGCATTTACCTTTTAGACTCCTAGAAATGTTATTTCTGTTTTATCGACTCGCTTAATATCATGGTTCACGCGTTATAAATATAAATAGGTGGTATCTACTACTCTTTTTACAAATATGAAGAATTGAATTTCCCACGGAATTCCTTGAATCACCTGTCAATGGCTAAATAAATGACTCCTTGTTGGAATGCTAAAAAAAAG